TAATAAATCAATATTAGATTGGATTGGATGGATAATTGCCGTTTATTTGACTTAATGAAGGGCAACAAACGAAAGAGAATAAGTCTTCTTTTTTTATATTTTATTGTTACATGTTAACAACATTCTCTTGAGACTCCCCCCAAAAATGCCACTGTATCTTTTTTTGCTTGTGCTTAATCTTTCCCGATTGAACTAGAAATCATCTAAAAGAACTTGTTCTAAGTGAATTTATTGCAGTCTTTCATCAACGGTTTTGTGTCCGAATCCTTTTTTTTGACTCTGTGTCAGTCATTTCATTATTATATTATTAGTTAAAATAATGGAAAAATTCCTTCATATTTTATTCGTTTCATATTTATAGAGATAGGGGACATAATTCACATGGATATAGTAAGTCTTGCTTGGGCTGCTTTAATGGTAGTCTTTACATTTTCCCTTTCACTCGTAGTATGGGGAAGAAGTGGACTCTAGACGTATTACTCGTTTTATAATCAGATTGAGGAATCAAACTGTATCAATTTTTTGAAAATGGTTTTGAAAAGCCTTTTTTTTTTTTTTAATTCACCGTATCAATTAAATTATTTAATTAATTTTAATGAGTCTTCATTTTTAGATTTAGAAATTTTTTGGTTCTAATGTAGTAAGGTATTCTATGACTAATAGAGATCCATAATATTTCAATTAAACAAATATTTCAACAATTTCTATCTTCGTATTCCGAGAATCTAAAAGGATATAGATGGTAGACAATAAAAAAAAAGAAATAAAAAACTCTTTCTCAATTTTCTATTTCGATGAACCGTCCCTTACCAGAGTTATCTATGGGCAATGAGGGGCAAGGAAACCCCACCTTTTTTTTGTTTTCATTTTATTTCCCCCTTTTTTGTTCAAATGGAAAAGAAAGTAGTTCTTTTTTTTTCATAAGATCTTATCTTGGTCTAGTCACATATTGCGCACTTGCTATTTTCTTTCTTATTTTAGCAATTTTTTTTTATTTAACCCATTTCATACAATGTATCAAAGGTTAACAAATTGGTAAGGTATAACTCCTTTCGAAACAAAATACGAAGAAGTTACTACAGAACTCTTTTGATCATCTGTTAACTCTTCAATCAATTACTTCTTGTAATTTTTAATGTAAAAAAGAGATTATTTGATTTTCTTTTTTTATGATTAATAATATATATTCCATTTTTATTTCCTCCATGAATTTGATTCTTTTTTTGATGGATACGGAGATTCGTAGAGAAACTAATAAGAAATCCGGGAATTAAAAATGGCAAGGCAAGGCTTTGTCTTTCGATTTTTTCAGATTGAAATCAAGACAACTAAAATCAAACAAAGAAAGAAAATTGAAATAGGACGGTGATCGCATATATTTAATTGATATCGACATCTATGAAGATAGATATTAAAAATTGATCTATATTAAGTTTGGATCTTTATACATTACAACTTTATACATTCCTAACATTCCTAGAATTAGAATAGTCTAGAATTAGAATAGTATAGTATGATAGAAAGAAATATCTGAATCTTTCTACCATACTATACTAATGATAAGAAGTACTAATGATAAGAAGTCAAGTTTTATTCAAATTAATTGCCTTGGCTGACTGTTTTTACATATATTATAAGTAAAAAAGCAGTAGGAACTAGAATCAACAGCGCAGTAGCAATAAATGCTAGAATATTTACTTCCATAATTTCTCTTTTTTTTTTTACTTCGCAATAACTCGGGATTTAATCCCATGGAGATGAAAATCACTTGTAAATTCAATTAAATTCAATGCGATGAATTACATTTCAATGACATCGAATCGGATCAATATCATGAATAACAATATCTAAACTATCAAATAAATTCACCGTCGAGAATTGAATAGTATAACATAGGAAGATCTTTTATCCACACCAAATCAAAAATTTGTGATTCCTGGTCCAAACAAAAGAATTCGTTTCCTTTATTGATATTGTTATTCTTTTCCGCTCTTTTTTTCTATAACCAATTGCCCCCTTTCCTTGTACAACCATCTAATGAAGTATCATCTGACTACTTTTCCGCTTCCAATGTTTAGAAAAAAAAAAACCAAGCAAAAAAGAGAAAAAAAAATTCCATTTATACGTCTATGTACTCCCGATAAAAATACCAAACAAACATATGACACTCTATTTGATTTTTATTAATGGACGGACGGACCAGGGCAATCGAAAAAAAGGGCCCGGTACAGTATCTTTTTGAACCCTGAATATGCTGAGTGCTACCAATAAATAATGTTCGAAATTCACATAACATTCTCTGTCATCCATGGGTACGAGTTGAGGTACTAGAAATTCCCATATTTTTTGTTTTGATCAGAAATGTTAAAAAAATATTGTTGGGAATTCAATTCGGCCATTTGTATCCCCTTTCACAGAAAAGGGAGGGACGCTTTTTTTTTTATTTATTTTTATCCACCGGGGTCGGGACTGACGGGGCTCGAACCCGCAGCTTCCGCCT